TCAGAAGAGGGGTATCTTTTGAAGCCAGAATTGATTTTCCTTGATATCTAACATAATGCATAAAAGGATCTTTGAAGAACCATAAGATGGCCGGAAAATCATTAGCAAAGACTTCTTCTACAGGATATTTTATTTTTTCATAGAAATGTATTCGCTCAAAAAAGGTCCAAGAAGAGGTAAATTGTAAATGAGAAGATTGGCTACGGAGAAAAAGTAAGATGGATTCGTATTCACATACATAAGAATTATATAGGAGCAAGAATAATCGTGGATTAGTTTTTGAAAAAATAGATTTATTTGGAGTAATAAGACTATTCAAATTATAATAATCGTGAAGAAAGAGTCGTAATAAATGCAAAGAAGAGGGATCTTTCGCCCAGTAGCGAAGGGTTTGAACCAAGATTTCCAGATGAATGGGGTAGGGTATTAGTACATCTGATACATAATTTAAATGTGGGAATTTGTCCTCTAAAAAAGGAAATATTGAATGAATTGATCGTAAATTATAAGATTTTACAATTTCTGTCCCCTCTAAGGAGGATACTAATCGTAGGAAAAACGGAATTTCCACAATGACTGCAAATCCCTCCGATAGCATTTGACAATACAAATTTTTGTTGTACCCCCAATTTTTTTTTTTGTTAGAATCATTAGCGGAAATAATCAAATGATTCTGTTGATACATTCGACTAATTAAACGTTTTATAATTAGTAAACTAGATTTATTGTCATAACCTACATTATCCAACAAAATCGATCTATTTAAACCATGATCATGAGCAAGTGCATAAATATACTCCCGAAAAATAAGTGGGTATAGGAAGTCATGTTGCTGAGATCTATCTAGTTCTAAATATCCTTGAAATTCTTCCATTTTAAATTAGATTTGAACCAGAAAAGAAAAAAGAAATAGGTGGTTTATTGGGTTATCAAATAATACATAGTACGATACAGTCAAAACAAGGTATTATAGTAAGAAAAGAATAGATACCTCGGAAACAAGTAAGACTCATCAACGGACTCTCTAGCCTCTCTTTTTCCATATAATTTATTTTTGTTCATTTTAGGTTTAGGGTAACAAGATGGTTAGAAGTCCTTTATTTTTTCAATCCAATCGCTCTTTTGATTTTGAAAAAAAAAAAAAAAATATCTTTATCAATATACTGCCTTCTTCTACACATTTATCTCTACCCCATAATGGGGAATAGCTAATAGTTAGGACTCATAAGAAATTTATAATCCACTCATGGGAAAAGTCTTTCCCGCATTAAGCACTAATATATTTTTAACGTCTAATTAGATCGGGTAATCATTCAAAAATTAAGAACAGAAGCTCGTTACTTTTTGTTTCCCTATAATTGGAGCCATAGTAAGGCTCTACCCATTTATTCACTCGACCAAATAAAAAAAATTGTTACACGCCACGAATTCAAACAATTCCAATAAGATTTTGGACCTATTTGGTAAGAATTTAATATTCTCAGAATTTTACATTGATACGACATGCTGTTTTTTCCATTCATTCCTTTCAGGATCAGTCGTGGTCTTACAAACTCTACCGATGGTATGGACGAATCTGTTGCTTCATACAAATGTGTAAAAGATGCTAGCCGCACTTAAAAGCCGAGTACTCTACCGTTGAGTTAGCAACCCCCCCAAAATAATTATAATGTGTAGATACAATCGGAATCCCAATAACTAAACAGATTTAATTGCACAACGCAATCAAAACCAATCAAAACATTAAAATAGCAAAAATTTTAAAATTTCTAATTAATTTGATTCTGAACATAATAAAAATGAACAGATCCGATGAAAAAAAAATTCTCAGATAAACATAGGGATAAAGTCAAATATTTATAAAGTCAAATATTTATAGGCCACCTCTTGTCTCTTATGTTATCCATTAATTAATTAGTATATATAAATTTTTATTGATTTTAATCTTAATCAAAAACAACTTCTTGTATCACAGAAAATCCAAGAAACCTTTATTTGAATAAAATAAAATCTATGAAAATCTATGGGACGGAGATAAATGGATCCATTTATCCACGATCGGATTATATTTATTTGATACACTGTTGTCAATATGAATTGAATGTTGAGAAAAGAATACAAAAGAGAAAACTAATTATAAATCGAACTAACAATTCCAATTTCAATCAATTAAAATTAATAAAATCTTAATTATAAAAAAAAACTAATGACTTGTGTTGGGTTGGCACTACATATATACAATATAGGTATAAGGAAAAAAAGGGAGAAGTAGAAAAATTAGGTTTATTCGATAAGTAAAAGTAAAATAAACAGGGTTAATCCTTTGTTTTTTTTTTTTTTATTTGTTCATAGAGTTTCAATGAAAACCACCCCATTGACAGTAATATTAAAATTTTATATACACGATTACTTCATTTATTATTTATTCACTTGATCTTTTTCTATCTATTTTATTTATATCAATAAAATTATATCAATAAAATAAAAATAGATTTTTGGCGTTATAAAAGACAACATTCTATAGTAACAATAATAAAATAAATTAAGTATGAATAGAACAAAAGAGGAAATAGCAAAGAAACGAAAAGGTTATACAAAGCTATATACAAGTCATTCACACCCTCTTTTTTTATATTTCATTAATTGAATTTTGTTTGTTGATTAAGGCGAAGCTCCGTAAAAACCCCCGCCTTTTTTGAAATATCATAAACAGTTCCTGTAGGTTGAGCGCCTTTTTCAAGGAAATATAGAATAGCAGGAACATTTAAATAAATTTGATTCTTTATGGGATCATAAAAACCCACTTTCCGAAGATCTCTTCCCTCTCGTCGGGATCGAACATCAATTGCAACGATTCGATAAATGGCTCATTGGGATAGATGAACAATACCCCCCCCTAGAAACGTATAAGAAGTTTTCCCCTCGTACGGCTCGAGAAAATTAGAAATTATGGCTATGTATAGAATTATAATATCAAATATATCCATAAAATCATCAAATTAATTAGACTATTTATTGATTTAAGTACTTTTTTTCTTATTCTTTCCCAACCCCCAAAGAAAAAAAGTATTCGTATTTGCACCCTCATAACTCAAGTTGGATAACTCTAAAATAACTCAAAAGAAACCTTTTCTTTTAAGTATTTCATTTATTGAGCGGTCTCTAAACCTTTTTGTCTGTCTCCTTTAGAATCTATTTTGATTCCTCATTCTGATCTAGTTGTTGAGACAATTGAAAACGGTATTTCCTTGTTCCAGGATCTTTATCTTTGCCTTGAATCATTGGGTTTAGACATTACTTCGGTGATCTTTAAATCGTTTCAAAATGGTAGCAACATACCCTTTTTTGTGATTTCTTTCTATCAAAGAATCATACGAATGGTTGATTCCTGCGTAATACACTTTACTTTTGATTTAATCGAAAGAGTTTTACCAATTCCAACAAATTTTACTTTAAAATTTTCTTGAATTGGATCCTTTGGATTTATATATCGAAAATATACTTACGAAGTTGTTCCAATTTATTGATTGATACTAACCTTAGATTCTTGCCCCTGAGAAATGAATCAATACTTTCTACTCGAGCTCCATCGTGTACTATTTACATCACCCCCCCCCCAAAAAAAAAAAAGAGGGTTCCAGTGTAACAGAACAAATGATGTCGAGCCAAGAGCACTTTCATTCCTATATAATTATATATATAAAAAAATGGTGGATGTAAGAATCCACAACTGATTGTGTCCTTCAAGTCGCACGTTGCTTTCTACCACATCGTTTTAAACGAAGTTTTACCATAACATTCCTTCAGTTTGGAACCAGTATGTAATTGATTCAATTATGGAATCATGAATAATCATTGGTTCGGTCAGTACATAGTAATCTCTACTTTTTTATTCTATATGAAGAATGGGTAGTTTATGAAGAAGTCTCAGCAAAAATTCAATCAATTTAATCCCATTTTTAATTTTTATTATATTAATTTTTATATTATTTAATATTTAAATAATTATAACTAACATAACACTAATAAAGAAACATAACATGAATAAACAGGTTATTTTGAATCTGTATCTTCAAGTAACGTAACAGTGATAGGATAAATTCAACAATTTCACACCTCTTCGAGTACCAAGAACTCATAAGAAATCATTAAAAAGATTTAATTGATTGAATAATTTCCTACCCGATATCATTATTTGCATTTTGCATAAAGTTTTACAGTAAGGACCATTCACTTTTTATCATCATAAGAGAGAGATAAATCCATATTTGATTAAACCATCAATGATTAAAAAAAAGACTGATGTAAGGGAAGATTGAAGATTTAGGTTGTTATTTTTTCATATTTCATACTGTAAAATCAGTAATATAATATTTACTGAATCACAAATATATTTTTTTTCATATGCGTGTTATTTGAACTCGATTAAATTTGTGAAAAAGATATGATTCAGATTATTAAAAAAATAAGAAACAAGAATCACATTCTATACCTATATTCTTAAACAGAAGGTTGTTATAAAAGGCAATCTTTTTTTGATATATTTTATATATGATATATATTTTATTATATATTAATAAAATGATCATGGGTCGGGTATGTTCTGGGACGGAAGGATTCGAACCTCCGAATAGCGGGACCAAAACCCGTTGCCTTACCACTTGGCCACGCCCCATTTCTATTCGACACTAATAAACACTATTATTGGTACTGGTTGTTCGTCAACTCCAGCCTAAATATCTATTATCTATAAAATAGATTACTATAATTTTTATTATACACGTAGACAGAGAATTAAACTAAATTTATTGATCATTACATATAATTCAATTAAGATATTGTATGAAAGTATGATTTATTCTATTCTCTTTTGATTTGAGAATTGAAGGATTTTTGATTGGGTGAGTTCAAATCAAAGAAAGTTTTTTGGCCTATCTTATTTATTTTTTTTTTATTCATTATATTCTATCAATAATAACATATTAAAAAAAAAAAACTCAATTTATTAATAACCCAATCAAAATAAATACAATTATCCTCAAGAACAAAATGTTTGTTATGCTTAATATATTTAGTTTGATCTGTATCTGTCTTAATTCTGCTCTTTATTCAAGTAGTTTTTTCGTCGCCAAATTGCCCGAGGCCTACGCTTTTTTGAATCCAATCGTAGATGTTATGCCAGTAATACCCCTGTTCTTTTTTCTTTTAGCCTTTGTTTGGCAAGCTGCTGTAAGTTTTCGATGATATCTTTAATACTGTCCTAGACAAATTCATGATTTGATTTATTCAAAAAAAAAAAAATTCTAAGAATTGATAAGATCAGATAAGTCTTACACCCCCAATTAAAATATTGAAATTCTTGTACAACCACGCTAAATCTGGATAACCCCACTTTTTTTCTTGGTGTCAAAATAAAAAATAAAAATGGTAGGGTATGTGGTATAAAAATGGAGAATCTATTCTCTTTTTCCTAAAAAAAATATTGGAGATTATGTAATGCTTACTCTCAAACTATTTGTTTACACGGTAGTGATATTCTTTGTTTCTCTCTTTATCTTCGGATTCCTGTCTAATGATCCAGGACGTAATCCTGGACGTGAAGAATAAAAAAATAAGGTTTTTGTTTTCCTTGTTTGATTTTAAAATGTTCTTAGTAGGATTTTATCTATTCCACATCTTTAACTATTAAAAAATAAAAAGAGCTCGCGATGAATTCGTAAAGAAAATACCAAGTCATCAACGAAAACGGAAAGAGAGGGATTCGAACCCTCGGTACGAAAAACTCGTACAACGGATTAGCAATCCGACGCTTTAGTCCACTCAGCCATCTCTCCTCCCAATGGAAAATGGATAATACTATGTTACATTATAAGTTGTTACATTATAAGTTACATTATAAAAAATAAGGCTAGAAAAAGCCCTTCATAATATTCTTTTTTTATTTCGTCCGAAGGGGCTTTTTAGTTCCACGGCCCGGCTAAGTACTGACCAGGCCGGGCCCGCCCTTTTTGTTCCAACGAACCGTAAATAAAATGATTTATTTAATTTAATTTGAAAACTAAAATACTTGCTTGTTATTGCGATTGAAAAAATAATAAAGAACTATTTCGATTTATATGATATAGAATCAAATGATATCGAATCAAAGTGTCATTTCTTATCTTAATTTTTTATTTATTTAGTTTATTCTTTTTATTCCAGTAAAGTAAATAAATAAAAAAAAAAAAGAACTGTGGATTCTTGCACAATCCATTTTTATGTTATGGCTTAAATCGTTTTGTCGAGACATATAGGTCAAAAACCTCCAGCAAAAAAACTTGTTATTTAGTTATTTAAATTAAATGAATGCTCTTTTCCTATTTCTTGTTCGACAAAAAGTCCATTTCTATACAATAATCGGATTGTAGCGGGTATAGTTTAGTGGTAAAAGTGTGATTCGTTCTATAATCCCTTAATAGTTAAGGGGTCTTTCGGTTTGATTAATATTCCATTCCGATCAAAAACTTTATTTTTTAAAAGAATTAAATCCTTTACCTCTCAATGAAAAATTCGAGGAAGAATATACATTCTCGTGATTTGTATCCAAAAATCAATTTAAAATTGAAAAATTGGATTATGAGATTACGAAACATAATTTTTTTTTTAATTGGATCAATACTTCCAATTGAATGAGTATGAGCAAAGAATCCATGGATAAAGATATAAAGTGTATTTCTAATCGTAACTAAATCTTCATTTTTAATTTGTATATGATAAATTGAAGCAAAATAGCTAGTAAACAATGACTTTAGTTTACTAGAGACATCGACAAATTGTTTTAGCTCGGTGGAAACAAAATACTTTTCCTAAGGATTCTCTCAAATAGAAATAGAGAACGAAGTAACTAGAAAGATTGTTATAATATAATCCCCCTCTTTTCTATTTTCTATAGGGATCATCTATAAAGCGAGTTGTTCTGAATACATCCAGACAGAAAAGCTGACATAGATGTTATGGGTCGAATTTTTTTTTTATTTCATTCATGTTTTAATCTGGGAATTTATATATCTTCCATAAAGGAGCCGAATGAAACCAAAGTTTCACGTTCAGTTTTGAATTAGAGACGTTAAAAATGATGAATTAACGTCGACTATAACCCTTAGCCTTCCAAGCTAACGATGCGGGTTCGATTCCCGCTACCCGCTTTTACTTTATCTTTATATTTTAAAATAAAATAAATATAATTAATATAATGCATCATTAATACGCAATTCCCGAAATTCTTTCCACTATTTTTACGAACAAGAAATATTTAAATTGGAATGAAAAGCGTCCATTGTCTAATGGATAGGACAGAGGTCTTCTAAACCTTTGGTATAGGTTCAAATCCTATTGGACGCAATTTTTTTCCATATATATTTTGACGCTCTTATTACATATTATATATTTATATATATTTATTTAATATATATATTATAAATTCTAAAGAATATATATTCTAAAGATTTTAGTTTATATAAA